TTTCCATCGACTTTTAATTGCAAACAAAATGGAAATTGTATTTGATTTGTATGGAAAGGTTTATTGAAAAGAATTAATACGGGTTAGTTTAGTTAACTAACCATATATCAATTTATATATTATTATTATTAGCTTATATATCTAATATTAGCTTATTATTAGCTATTTTTTTCATTTTTTTCTTATAATATTAGAATTATATATATAATTCTAATTATAATAGAATAGGGATTCGAAAATAGGGATTAGGAATCTAAAATTGTCAATTCAAATACAAGAATCATTCATCAATTTCAAGTTACATTTCATAGTTAATGGTTCCAATTTGGAACCCGACTTATGACTTTGGTGACGGAAAAATCACATTAAGTTTTTTCTTTTAATATAAAAAATAAAAGAGAGGGAAAGTTTTTTGATATTTATGTTTTTAGATACTATCCATATAAACATATAACCACAGGAATGGACCCAATACAAAAAACGATGGGTTTATTTCGGGAAAGGGATTACAGAAAATGGGATTCAAAATGAAAAATCCAAGTGAAATAAAAAAGAAAGAAATTAAGGAATGGCACATCCCATCCAAAGAAAGAGAGACTATTCTCATCTATTTCGTACGGTATTCTTTTTTTGTTTGGCGACATGGCCGAGCGGTAAGGCGGGGGACTGCAAATCCTTTTTCCCCAGTTCAAATCTGGGTGTCGCCTGATCAACAAAAAGGAGAAAATCTTGTATTTTATTTGGCTGATATAACTCGATTAGTTTTTCTCCAGCATAAGCAAACGTAGGAAAAGGCCTTTGGATACTTGCTTGATTCTAAACATCTGGAAATTCCGTTTTCTAAACCGAAAGTGCTAGAAATGCTTGCCTTTAGGATTCTGGGTAAGATTCCCCAAAAGATTCGAGTAGTGGAATGCAAAAAATTTCCTATAAGGATTTCCTGATTCCATTCCACTACGTAATGGGACGTAATGGGGTGTTGGTGCGTGAATTCCATTCGATAGCCCGATGGAAACTTGACTTTTTTGGCTAGATAAGATGCACTACACCTATAAAAAATGCAAAAAGAACGAATGAATTGAATTTCTTTTCCCTAAACCAAAATCAAGAATGAATAAGTGATCCTCGGATTGATCCCGGCGATAAATATTAGACAGTAATGATTAGATGAAAGAGTATCCTATAAGAACTTGTTGTAAGCGGATTTATTGGAGCCTTTCCTCAACGGCGTTAGGTCATAATCCCCTTTTTTTTTGACTATGCGCCATCGATCCCACTATTATTACTCAACATTAGTGGAATATCCGTCATAGAGACAGGAGACATAATTTACATGGATATAGTAAGTCTTGCTTGGGCTGCTTTAATGGTAGTCTTTACTTTTTCTCTGTCCCTCGTAGTATGGGGGCGAAGTGGACTCTAAAGGCACTACTACTACTAATTGATTGACGTGAAGAATCAAGCTGTATGGAGACACACTTTCTTATTAAACAAGACACACTTTCTTATTAAACAAGAAGCCTTTTTTTATATGTTATATATATTCTATTTTATGTATACATAAAATAGAAAGATATAAAATATCTAATATACAACTTCTTCCATTACAATAAGAATAATTGGGAGTATGCTAGCTAGTATGGTAGAAAGATGCTTTCTACCATACTATCGGATCTCATATAATAGATCCCGCTAATTCTCATTCCACTTAAGACGCAAAATTCCAATTAATCCTTTTGATTTCTTCGATTTCTTCATTCAATAAGGGCCTCAAAAAAACAATCAAGTTTCATTCAATTTAATCACTTTGACTCACGGTTTTTACATATATTATAAGTAAAAAGGCAGTAGGAACTAGAATGAAGAGTGCAGTAGCAATAAATGCGAGAATATTGACTTCCATAATCTCAGTGTTTTTTATTTTTAGTAGGTAATAATTCGGGATTTAATCCCATAGAGATGACTAGAGATGAGCAAATTTTCCACCTGAAAATTCAATGGGATGAATTCAACATCGATGATATTGAATCAGATCAATATCTGAATAAAATAAAATATCTGAGCTATCAAATCAATTCATCGTTGAAAAGAAAATGGTATAGTATACCATAGGAAGATCTGTTTTTTTTATTCATACCAAATTCAAAATAGGATTCATGATCCAATTCACACGATTCAATTCAATCGACTTCCTTTCTCTTTTGGATTCTTTTTTCTTATTTATTATTTTATTTCTCGTTCTTTCTTGTTTTTCTATAAATTAGACCCCATTCCTTGTGGATTCATCTGATGAATCTGATGAAATAGTATTTGAATGCTCTTTACGTTTCATTTCCGTTGGTTACAAACAAACCAACTCAAACAAACAATAGAAGCTAAATAAAAACGAAGAAGGAGTTAACTACTTTTTTTAATGAGTTAATTTGCGTGGCAAAGAAATCAAACAAGTATCCTAAAAAAGTCCTAGTATTATTATACTACTACTTATACTACTACTAAGATATAAATACTAAGATATAAAAAAGATTGAATCTTCTAGCAAGGTTTACTATGTATAGTTTGTCTTCGACAGTACTTCTCTTAAAAAAAGAATACATTAGAGTTTTTGATCCTTTTTTTTTCATGTTATTGGCTTTTATTTGATTGATTTTATTCCGTCGGGACTGACGGGGCTCGAACCCGCAGCTTCCGCCTTGACAGGGCGGTGCTCTAACCAATTGAACTACAATCCCCATGAAATCAAGCTATCGACTATACATATATATATATTTATACTTGCATTGAAACTATACATATATATATATTTATACTTGCATTGAAACTTCAATTTGGATTCCTTTTGTAAGGATCGCCGAGGCACGAGGGATATACTGATATATTGATACTTTAACGAGAGCGACTAATAACATACCATATTATTAGTTCATTACTGTCCAAATCAAATGAAAACCCATCTTTATCGTTAAAAAAAAAGTGTTTTCTTTCTTCGGTTTTTATTATAGGTTATTATTAGATAATAAAAAAGTGTTTTCTTTCTTCGGTTTTTATTATAGGTTATTATTAGATAATAAAATATCTAATATTATATATAATATTAGATACGATTTTAAAAATCGTAAATTGAGATTAGAGTTGTTAGCAAAATAGGAATTTTTGCTAACAAAAAAACGGAACAGAGTAAAGCTATATCCGAAATTTTTTTCGTTTTTTTAGTCGGTAATATCCGTCATTTTTGAAGAAAAAATGAAAAAGTCTATAGCATTTTATAGCGGATCAGTGAATTCTTGGGCCGAGCTGGATTTGAACCAGCGTAGGCATATTGCCAACGAATTTACAGTCCGTCCCCATTAACCGCTCGGGCATCGACCCTCGAAGAATCCATTCTAGGCTTAGTTATAAGCTTCGATCAACTTTTTTTCGTAGTACCCTACCCCCAGGGGAAGTCGAATCCCCGCTGCCTCCTTGAAAGAGAGATGTCCTGAACCACTAGACGATGGGGGCATACGTGCCCAACCGCCATCATATTATACGATACGATGAGTATAATATCATAAGTTTTTTTATATTGTCAATATAAGGGAAGAGTCTGATTAGAATCGAAAGGTCTTTTTCCCTCTTTCATAGAATTTCAAAAAAAAAAATTTTGATTCATGATTTGTTTACTAACTAATTCATTCTAATCGCCATCTAGAAATAGGAAATTCTTGATTCGATACTATTACTATAGAGAATAGAGTTTTTTTTTAATTCAAATAGAGTTCTATATCTTTCAAATAGAGTTCTATATCTATATTTATTCATTATTCACTTCATTAATTCACAAAAAAAGCAAAAAAGAAAGATACTAAATAATATAGAAGGAATATGAAGTCAAGATCCTTAGTTCGATAAAATAGAAATCAATTTCAGTCTTGAAACAATTATTCATTCCAGTTTTATTTCTCAACCCGTATTATTCCAGTTTTATTTCTCAACCCGTATTTTAACCTATACCCTATAATAATTATAATAATATTTTATTAAACTAAATAAATCCAATTTTTCATTCCGGAATCACCCACCATTCTGAGTCTACTGCTGAGAAAAAAAAATTTCATATTTTAATATATTATTTAATATATTATTTAATATATTATATATTAAAATTATATATTAAATAATTATATATTAAATAGAAATTTTTATAAAAATAAAATATATAAAAAAAAATATATATTTTATATAGGATATATATATATCATTTTATATATATGATATGAAATTTATATATATGATATGATTTACTAATTTTAAATGAAATAGAATATATAATCTATGTTGTAAATAAATTATACAAGATATATCTATAGAATAGATATATCTTGTATGCATATTAATAATCAATTCATGAATTGAGCCAAAGGAGCCCCTTTAACTCAGTGGTAGAGTAACGCCATGGTAAGGCGTAAGTCATCGGTTCAAATCCGATAAGGGGCTTTTTTTTTCATCAAAAAACACCAGTATTTTTAGACTCTATTCGACTAATATATTCGAACGTAAAAATAGAGATATTTAGAGCATTTTTTTATTCTTAACATTTGTCTATTGTCTATTAGAGTAGAATGACTTATAATAAGTAATAAGATAAGTCGTCTTTTGAATTACCAACTATTCCTGCCTATTTTTTATTTGCCCTCATTCCATCGATTTTAATCGAAACTAGAAAAAAAAAGTAAGTAGACCTAACCTATTGATTCATGACTTTATCCACTATTCTGATATGCAAATTCGATAGAGATAAACTTGTAAAAGTGGATCTTTTTTCTTTCATAGTTATTTAGACTCCACCCGAATCTGTCGATATTGCCGATTCCCTAGTCTTGTTCCGAGGATATCTCAGAGGACTAATGCTATTCTGCTCATTCGCGGAGAAAGGTTTATTTCCATAATACAAAATCAAGATCCATTTTCTTTTTTTCAATAATTTCCATATAAGATATATCGATCACATTATGGATTGA